AAAGCAAATTTACTGGGCTCACGAAAGAGATCCTTCATTTCATTCGTGAAATAACCCAAGAATTAAAATAACTAAAAAAGTAAAAGCTCCTAACACCATAAAGGAATCAAAACTTTTTCTTATCCTCACCAAAACTGGAAAAAGAAGAACAATTTCTACATCAAAAATTAAAAAAATAATAGCAAGAAGAAAAAACCGAAGAGAGAAAGGAAGCCGAGCCGACTTTATAGGGTCGAACCCGCACTCAAAAGGAGAATTTTTTTCCCGGTCTCTTGTTCTTCGTTTAGAAAGAATTCAACCTAAAAGCATAACAACTGAAGATAGGAGTGAAGCTACAACTCTTCTTAATACAACACTCAACATTAGCACCAGAGGTAATAAACATCCCCGTATTAATCAACATCAATGATTTCCGTTCAGCCCGGCGTGGTACTATTTTTAAAGTGAATAATTATTAATGAGGATGTTCATCAGAGTATAAAGTAATAAGTAAACAAAAAATGTAAGCCTGAATAACCCCAATACCAAATTCAAAAATAGTATAAAACACTTGAATTGATAATAAAATTAGAGCCCTAAAGGAAGGAAGAAAAAACAGACTAGCAGTTAGATAATTACCAATTAAAGTTAGAACAATGTGTCCAGCTCTCATGTTTGCCATCAATCGGACTGAAAGGGTAATAGGACGAGCTATAATCCTAACTGTCTCAATCAAAACTAAAAAAGGATTTAAAGCTGCTGGGGCCCCCATTGGCAAAAGAGCAGCAATCACAGACCTTGGAAGAAAAACAGCACCAGAAACAATTAAAGAAAGTCAGAGAGGAAAGCCTAAAGAAAAAGAAACAGCAAGATGTCTGGTTCTACTAAATACATACGGAACTAACCCTACTAAATTTATAAAAATGAGAAATAGAAAGAGGCCCGAAACTACCCCTATAAAACCTCCTAAGTTAACCCCAAAAGACCGAAAAACCTGAGAGGTAATTGTCTCCTTAAAAAGGTAAATAACCTCAACTCAACGAGGAACTTTAACCCAAAAGCTTCTCCTGAACAAAAGAACAATGGCCAATGAGAAAATTCAAATTAGACCATATAAAGATATAAAAACCTGATTGTGGTCATCGAATGATGAAAAAATATCAACAAGCATTCTTATGCATTAACAAAGTGTTTATTTTAGAATAGGGTCCATCTAAAATATGGCTTTTACCATATTCATTTACTTTCCTCTATCTCTTGGACTACATCTGATTTTATATTGCCTTCTTCTTCTATAGTAAATTCAACCTTTCTTCTTCACCAAATCACAGCAAAGAAACAAAAAATAGCAGCTCAAAATAAAAAAAACAAAAAAATTCAATTAAGAGGGGATAACTGTGGCATATAGAAAATACTAATCCCAAGCTAGTAACTTAGGACTGACAATCCTATGTTATATTTTAACTAATTTTCTTACCTAAATAAATTTAACAGGGAGAAAAAGAACTAAAAGAATTCCGCCTAGAAAGTTTAAAGTAACTCCCAAATTCACAGCTAAAGTTTTTAGGCTCCTTCCTTCTTCTGAAAAATTAATCAGCCTTACTTTCAGCCTTAAAATTTCAGAAAAAAATAAGCTTAGATAATAAAAAAGTCTTATAAGCGATCCTAAAATCAAAAAAAACAAAATTCCCCAAGAATTAAAAGAAACTCCAGTTCTGATTACAGCCCATTTAGAAATGAATCCCAATAAGGGAGGTAAACCCCCCAAAGAAAGCAATATTACCATAAAACCTAAAGTTCTTTTTTGGGTTCCTTTTCTTAGAGATCCTAAATTCTTAAAGTTTCCAGAGTCTAAAACCCAAAGACTAAAAAAGACACAAAAAGAAATTAAAACATAAATACTAAAATAAATTTTTATTCTTCTTTCTCCTGAACAAATAGCAAAAAGGATTCAACCTATATGCCCGATAGAAGAATATGCCAAAAGAGCTCGAATTTGTGTTTGATTTATTCCGCCCAGCCCGCCAATAAGTCTAGATCCGGCCCTCAAAAGATAAAATGAAAAAAGAATTAAATACAACAAATTAGCATTTAAAATTCCCAGCATGAGAAAAGCAGGTGCCACTTTTTGTCAAGTAGCTAAAAGAAAACAAGAAAACCAAGAAAGTCCTGCTATAACACTAGGAAACCAAAAATGAAAAGGAAATACCCCTATTTTTACTAAAAGTCCTAGGGCTAAAAATGCCCCCCCGGTGGGAACAAGAGAGTCCAAATGGCTGAAAGACTCTCAGGAAAAAGACAGCCTGTACCTAAAAAGCCTTCCAAAAATTAAAAAACTAGACCCCAAAGCTTGAACAATAAAATATTTAACAGCAGATTCTCTTTCCAGCATTCTTTTTTGGTAAACAAGCAGCGGTAAAAAGCCAATCAAATTGATTTCTAGCCCAGCCCAAATTCCGAGTCAATGCCTCGAAGAAAGGGAAAATATAGTTCCAAAAAATATTACAATTAAAAATATATACCTGAAAGGAAGCCCTGAGAACATAAGAAAAAGGGTGAGCTCAACCACCCAAAACAAAGTTAGCAGCCCTGTTCCACGGATAGTTTTTTCTTTACAAGAAAGTTTTCTGCCAGAAAAAGTAAACGTGAACAAAAATTATTTAATAATCTTTTTAGAAAAGAAAAAAGACTTGGTTCTGATCTATAATGACAACACTAATGAAAAATTACACATGGTTTTTATTGAGAGTGGTAAGGAAGTTAAACTTTAAAATTAAACTGGTTTTATACCGGATCTTGAGTTTTATTTAACTTTAAGTGTTATTTTAGAAACAATGCTTTAAAAGACTTACTAACACCAGTGTTGAATATTAGTATAATTTGTGAAAGCCTGTCCTAGTTTAGTTAAAAAGGTCCGGTAAACTGGGTGCCAGCAGCCGCGGTTACACCTACGGGGCCAAGTTGTCATTTTAGGTAATAAAGGCAGTTAGGCCAAGAAAAATGCGGAACATTGTAGAGTTAAGTGTACTTTAGGGGTAGAATCTTAAAAAGTACTTTAAAACTAAAACCAGCAAGTCTTGGGGCTGAATCTGCGAAATCTAAGGGGGAAACTGGGATTAGATACCCCACTATTCTTAGGTATAAATTGGTTAAATTTCCTACCAGAGTACTATGAACTATAAGTTTAAAACTCAAAGAACTTGGCGGTGCCTTAGACCCCTCAGGGGAACCTGTTCCGTAATCGACAGTCCACGTTAGACCTCTCCTTTCTTTGCTCTATTCAGTATGTATACCGTCGTCGTCAGGTAACTTTTTAAAATAACAAAGTTAGCGAAAAAGCTTTTAGCTTTTACGTCAGATCAAGGTGCAGCTAATAAAAAGGTGAGAATGGGTTACAATTAAAATTAGTAATATGGAAAGTAGGGTGAAATCCTTTCTTGAAGGAGGACTTGAAAGTAAGATTAAAAAATCTAAATTTTCTGAATTTCTGGCTCTGAGGCGTGCACACATCGCCCGTCGCTCTCGTTGAAAAATGAGATAAGTCGTAACATAGAAGGGGTAATGGAAATTGCTCCTAGCTGAAGGCGATTTGTAGCTCATTTTAGAGCGTTGGTCTTGTAAACCAAAGGTTAAATATATAGTATTTCTATCGCTTGAAATCTCTTGAGTATGAAAAAGTACAGTTGCCTTCCAAGCAGAAAGATTAAGAAAACTTAAAAGAGATAGCTCTGCTTTGAGATATAGCATAAAATAATGCATTTCGTTTACACTGAAATTATGCCTACATACAGGCTGTCTTAATTTACATAGCTTAAGAACTAAATTGATTAAAAATAGAACTTGAAACATCTAAAGAATTTAGTATCGGAGAAAGAAATTTAATTCAAAGAAATAAAAGTACTGTAAAGGAAAAAGCTAAACACAAAAAAATTAGTTTAATTTGCGTACTTTTTGCATCACGGCTTAGCAAGAACTAACTTAAAATTTTAAATTCTCGAAAGTTAGCGAGCTATTTTTTTCCGGGAATTAGACCTAATTTTTAAAAACTACTCAAAATGTAGCAAAATTTTAGTAAGAGTTAAAAATAGAGATGAAATTTTATCCGCGCTAACGATAGCTAGTTTTCCCAGAAATGTATAGAAGTACTAAAATAAAAATAAGTCAGAGAAACATTAGATTCTATGATTTGTTTTAATATTAAAAGTCTTTAAGGATAAGCTTGAAGACATCAGGTAAAAAATATATACAAAACTTATAATGTAGGCTTGAAATTGGCCACCATAAAAAACTTATTATAAAGTAGTTTTTATATCTTGTAAAATGAATATATTTTCCATTCCGATCTTTATGGGGATAAAAAACCAAACTAATTGGTTTTTTAACCTATGCTAAGATGAGTATTAAATATTGTGGTAAAAATTAAGAATATTACAATTTTGATTCTTGTAAGAAATTGAAATTTAAATAAAATAGGAAGAAGGAACTCGGCAAAATAAATTGCTTCGCCTGTTTATCAAAAACATGGCTCTCTGCTAATAAAAAATAGAGAGTCGAACCTGCCCAGTGAAGATTTTTAACGGCCGCGGTACTCTGACCGTGCAAAGGTAGCATAATCATTTGCCTTATAATTGAAGGCTTGTATGAATGGTTTGACGAGAGCAGTACTGTCTCCTCTCTAATTGATAGAACTTAACTTTTAGGTGAAGAGGCCTAAATAAAATTGAAGGACAAGAAGACCCTGTCGAGCTTAAAAGAAAAGTAGAAAATAGAACTATAATTATCTTAAATGTGTTACTACTAAAGCTTTTTGGTTGGGGCGACTAAGGAACAGAAAAAGCTTCTTTAAATAAATATACCTGTTAGTGGTGATCCAGTAAACCTGATTAAAAGAATTAGTTACCGCAGGGATAACAGCATAATCTCTCTTAAGAGACCAAATCGAAAGAGGGGGTTGTGACCTCGATGTTGGACTAGAATATCCTAAAGATGCAGAAGTCTTTAAGGGTTGGTCTGTTCGACCATTAAAATTCTACATGATCTGAGTTCAGACCGGCGTGAGCCAGGTCAGTTTCTATCCTCAGTTTTTGTCTTTAGCTTTAGTACGAAAGGATCGAGCTAAAAAAATAGTTTTTTAACTAGAAATAATATAATAAAAAAGTTAGTTTTATTTTTCTAAAAATCAAATTAGCAAAGTTAAATGCAGCTGACTTAGGATCAGCTATCATAGGTGAAAATCCTTTATTTGATAGCAGACAAATTTATATTTTATAAAAATAGCAAAAAGTGCATTAGGTTTAAGCCCTAAATATGAAGATGAAAGCTCTTCTTTTTATAATGTATTTATCTTTAGTTACTTCTCTTTTTACTTATATTTGTATTATTTTAGCTGTTGCATTTTTTACTTTATTTGAACGGAAAGGTCTTAGTTATATACAGATTCGCAAAGGACCAAATAAAGTTGGATTTATAGGATTACCTCAGCCCTTAGCCGATGCTGCAAAGCTTTTAACTAAAGAGGTGGCCAAGCCAACAATAGCAAATTATTCCCCTTACTTTGTAGCTCCTGTTTTTAGGTTTACTCTGGCTTTATTGCTTTGACAACTGTACCCTAGTATATATAGAACAAGATATTTTAAGTGGGGGGTTCTTTTTTTCTTATGTGTGTCCTCTTTAAATGTATACGGAACTTTATTGGCGGGCTGGGCCTCAAACTCAAAATATGCTTTACTAGGAAGCTTGCGAGCCATTGCACAGACAATTTCTTATGAAGTTAGAATAGCCTTAATTTTACTTTTTCCTCTTTTCCTGGCAAGAAGTTTTAATTTTGTAGAAATTATTGAGGACCAAAAAGGCCTTTGATTTATTTTTCTTATGGCCCCTGCCTCATTTTTGTGGTTTGTTACCTGCATTGCGGAAACTAATCGGGCTCCTTTTGACTTTGCTGAAGGGGAATCTGAATTAGTTTCTGGCTTTAATATTGAATATGGAAGAGCTGGGTTCGCACTAATTTTTTTAGCTGAATATGCTAATATTCTAGTTATGAGACTTTTTTCTTCTATTCTCTTTTTTGGGGGCTCAGAAATATTTTTCTTTAGAAGAGATTTGAGCATAATACTAAAAGTCACTTTTTTTGCCTTTGTTTTTATTTGAGTTCGTGCGAGCTATCCTCGATTTCGATATGATCTTTTAATAGGGCTAACCTGAAAAGGCTTTTTACCGACTGCACTTTCTTTATTACTACTTATTTTGGTTTTCATGTTTACCCAGTTATAGCAGAGCATAGTTTATACAAAACATTAACATTGGAAGTTAAAAATCGGCGTAAACCGTCGTGCTTTGAACTAAAATGAGAACTAGAATTCTTTTAAGGCTGAGATTATGTAGTGTCTTCTTGTTTCCTTTAATAGCTCAGCCTCTCAGGCTAGGCCTATCGATTATACTTTCAACAATACTTTTATGTCTTTTAGTTGGATTATATCTTTCTTCCTGATATGGGTATATTTTATTTCTAATTTATGTTGGAGGCTTGCTAGTAATATTCGCCTATGTCGCGGCTCTTTCCCCAAATGTATTATTTGGAGGGGCGACTCCCCTAATCTTCTTAGTAGCCGCTCAACTGTTTCTCCCCTTAATTCTCTTCTTTAGAACTTTTTCTGATTTAAGTCAACTTAGTCCTTTACCAGGGGATCAAGAAGCTTATATAGTTTTAAAAACCTCTGGGCTTGAGCTTGTTTCCCCTTCTCTAATTTCTATTTTAATTGGATTGGGACTTGTATTGCTTATTAACCTTGTTGTTGTAGTGAAAATTTGTTATTATCAGCACAGAACTCTTCGCCCTTATAACTTAGTTTATGCGAACTCCTATTCGAAAAACGCATCCAGTTCTAAAAATAATTAATGGTGCTTTAGTTGATCTTCCGGCACCATCAAACCTTTCTGTTTGATGAAATTTTGGATCCCTTTTAGGTCTATGCCTAGTAATTCAGGTTCTCACTGGCTTATTTCTAGCAATACACTATACTGCTCACATTGATTTGGCATTTAGTTCTGTAGTTCATATTTCTCGAGATGTCACATATGGGTGACTACTGCGTGCACTACATGCTAACGGGGGTTCCTGATTTTTTATTTGTTTATATTTTCACGTTGGCCGCGGTATATATTACGGTTCTTATTTATACCAACACACCTGAAACATTGGGGTGGCTTTGCTTTTTTTAACAATAGCAACAGCTTTTTTAGGCTATGTACTTCCCTGAGGACAAATATCTTTCTGAGGTGCCACCGTAATTACAAACCTCCTTTCGGCAGTTCCTTATGTTGGAAAGATGTTAGTGGAATGGGTTTGAGGTGGCTTCGCAGTTGATAATGCCACTTTAACGCGATTTTACAGAATTCACTTTCTTCTTCCTTTTATCATTATAGCCATAAGGGCTCTACATTTATTGTTCTTACACGAAACAGGATCTAATAATCCTCTTGGTTTAAATAGAGACGGGGAAAAAATTCCTTTTCACTCTTATTATAGCTTTAAAGATTTAGTCGGATTTATTGTCCTTCTTTCACTACTAACTTTTTTAGCTTTATTTAGACCTCAATTATTAACAGACCCTGAAAATTTTATTCCTGCAAACCCTTTAGTTACTCCAGTTCATATTCAGCCTGAGTGATACTTTTTATTTGCTTATGCAATTCTTCGGTCCATTCCAAATAAACTAGGAGGAGTCATCGGCTTGGTCGCCTCAATTGCCATTCTAGTTATTCTTCCTTTCACACATGTTGGAAAATTTCGTTCAACTGCTTTCTACCCCCTAAATCAAATTTTGTTCTGAAGATTTGTTGGCATTTTTTTCATTTTAACTTGAATTGGTGCCTGTCCTGTAGAAGCTCCATATGAACAAATTGGTCAAATTTTTACATTCCTGTATTTCCTTTATTTTATTTTAGCCCCCTTAGCCCAAATTATATGAGATAACATTCTAGATTTTTAACTGTAAACCTTAACTGTAAAGTAAGCTAAAGACAAAGCTGTTGGGCTCATAACCCAAAAATGAATAAAAATTCCTTTACAATCGATGACACGAAATCCATTTCATCTGGTCGAATTTAGCCCGTGACCCCTAACCGGCTCAATGGGTGCGCTTTTTTTAACTCTAGGATTAGCAAGATGATTCCACGGAGGCTCCTATTTAAGCCTTATTTTAGGTCTTTTTTTAATTTCAATAACCATAGTTCAATGGTGGCGTGACGTAATTCGAGAAGGAACATTCCAAGGATACCACACAACTCAGGTGTCAAAAGGACTCCGCTGAGGAATAATTCTATTTATTGTCTCAGAAGTGTGTTTTTTCTTCGCATTTTTCTGAGCATATTTTCACAGAAGATTAGCTCCTTCACCAGAATTGGGAGCTTGCTGACCCCCAGCTGGAATCACCCCTTTAAATCCTTTTGAAATTCCTCTTTTAAACACTGGGGTTTTACTGGCTTCAGGTGTTACTGTAACCTGAGCTCACCATAGCTTAATAGAAGGAGACCGAACAGGAGGCCTACAAGCCCTTGTTGCCACGGTTGTCTTAGGAGTTTATTTTACGTTTCTTCAAGCAGGAGAATACTATGAAGCTTCGTTCACAATTGCAGACGGTGCTTACGGCTCTACTTTTTTTGTTGCAACAGGATTTCACGGACTTCATGTTTTAATTGGAAGTACTTTCCTTCTTGTCTGTCTTGCTCGTGTTTGACTTCAGCATTTCTCTACTGGACATCACTTCGGTTTCGAGGCTGCAGCCTGATATTGACATTTTGTCGACGTTGTTTGATTATTTCTTTATCTTTCAATTTATTGATGAGGTTGCTAATTCAAGTTAAATCCTAGCTCTATAACTCTTTTTGAATTTTTCTGAATGACTGAGTTTAAGTGTTAGACTTTTAATCTAAAAACGGCTACAATCAAGCCTTCAGAAAATCTTAGCAGCGGTGTTAGAGCACAAAGAATTTTGATTTCTTAAGAGGGACACCTACTCCCCTACTAAAGTAAGTAAAGGAAGCGATTATTTGCTTTCGGTTTCGGCCCGTACCTAGGAGGACTAACCTTCCCTTTACTCCCTAATTCCATCCTTTTGGCTTCAAACTCTGATGGCTGAGACTTAAGCAGTAGACTGTAGATCTATTAACGGGAATCTACTCCCTTAGAGTAATATAAATTAGCCTTTGTCAGTTCTTACGGTGTAAATATGCACATTAGATTTTCATTCTAAAGGGGTGGGATAGTAAGACCCACTAAGAATAGTCAAAAGAAAAGATCTTAAGTTAAATAAACTGTGGGCCTTCAAAGCCTGAAATAGGATTATAGTTCCTAGATCTTGTATGTCTCTTTTTAAGATTTTTAATGCGTTAAATGAAAGCCAAAGCAGAGGCATCTAGCTGTTAATTAGAAGACTGTAGAAGTACTACTCATTTAACTAAGTATTTAATTATGTTTAGCTTTTTTAATTTAATAATTATAAGTTAATACCCCGGGTTTGGCTTAAAAGGCTTGATACTTTAATTTAAAAGGTCTGACTTGCATTTAGAAAATGAGCAAACTTGCTCTCGGGCCAGAAGGGCTGTGAGTTTAACCAAGGCTTATAAATCTCGCTGTAGTTTATAAAAAACATTGAATTGCAAGTTCGAAAAATGGACGGAAGCCATAGCGAGTAAATCTTAGAGACTATTACTTTCAGCTTTAGAGTTGTTTGCTCTTGTCTAACGACCTTGTATTGTAGAAACATATAAAGGTACTGTGTCGTAGGTATGGGAATAGATAGGCATATAGGATACATATATATATATATGTATCCTATATGCCTATCTATTCCCATACCTACGACACAGTACCTTTATATGTTTCTACTTTTCTTTCCCTTCTGCTTTTTTCATTTTTTATAGTAATTCCTAACTTAATGTCTAAGAAAATTTTAAACCAAAAGCAGCAAAAATAAGACAGGCATATCTTAAGGTTATAGGTATTAAACTTATACTTTTGGACAGAGTTTGTCTCCCTAGCATCTTCAGTGCTATGCTCTAACTATAAGCTACGAAAGTTTTCCATCGTGTTTTTTAGTATTGTCTTCAGTGGCTAAAGACTAGATCAAAGTTAAAATAACAAGAAAGCGGGGAAACCCGCAGCGGACTGTTAGTTCCTATTTTTATCTTATTTTAAGTGGGCTTAAGAAAGGCTTAGAAGAAAAGGACTCTTGTAAATAATAAGGCACCCATTAAAATTAAAAAGACAAAAAAGGTAAACAGGCTAACCTGGATTCTTTGTCCTTGTTTTCTAATTGAGCTTGCGAGTTGTACAGTTCCCTGTCCTCCTGCAACTTCGAGCCACCCTTGGTCAATAGATTTTATTATATTTGTTCCTAGAAGCATAGAGAATTTTGTTAAAGGCTGAGAGGAAAGAGGAGCTAATATCCATATTGTGTTAAAGAAATTTTTAGACTTTTTAGGGCTTTTGGTGTTGAAGTCTGCATCTCAAATATGTGCGGCCAAGAGAAGGCCTAATAAAATAACAAATATCGTTAAACCTTTATGTATTTTTGGAAGAAAAAAGGGGGCGGGATTAAAAGGAATAAAAATTCTTTGAAGAAGAGCACCGCCGAAGATTGCAAAAAGCCTTAAAACTGCTGTTGAGAAATTAATATATGGATCGTTTTCAGCTTTAGCGTGAAGAGGATTTCCTTGTATTGGTCCTCAGAGGGTAGAAAAAGAAAGCCGCAAGGAGTAAGCAGAAGTTATTCCTGTTGCTAAAAAGATTAAAAATACAATAATTCCTCTGGTTGGAGCGGCCAGTGAAAGTTCCAGAATTAGGTCTTTGGAATAAAACCCCCTTAAAAAGGGAGCCCCACATAAGGAAAGGTTTGCAACATTTATGCAAGTCACTGTGAAAGGAAGATGCTTATATATTAAACCACTGTAGCGGACATCTTGGTTATTGGATCTGGCATGAATAATAGCTCCGGCACAGAGAAAAAGAAGAGCCTTAAAGAGAGCGTGTGTATAAAGATGAAAAAGAGCTAGATGGGTTGTTCCTATTGCTAAAGCTATCATTATAACTCCTAGTTGACTTAGTGTCGAAAGAGCAATGACTTTCTTTAGGTCGTTTTCATAATTTGCACCAATGCCAGCCATTAAAAGAGTGAGGACTGAAATTAGTAAAAGCCTAGGCTTAAAAAAATCTCAGAGAATTAAAGAAGAGTAGAATCGAATTAAAAGAAAGACTCCTGCGGTAACCAAGGTTGAGGAATGAACTAAAGCAGAGACGGGAGTCGGTGCTGCTATAGCAGCAGGAAGTCAAGCGGAGAATGGAATTTGTGCTCTTTTTGTTATTCCTGCGATTATAATTCTTAGCGCAAGCCAAGAAGAGAGATAGAAATCTCAAGAAATTATAACCCTTCAGTAACCAGTTAAAACAAGTATGGCAATAGAAAGTAAAATTATCACGTCGCCAACGCGGTTAGCGAGAACAGTGAGTATACCTGCTCCTAAAGATTTTGTGTTTTGATAATAAATTACAAGGGCAAATGAAACAATTCCTAAGCCATCCCAACCTAGGAGCAAGGCCGGGAGGCTAGGAATAAAAACTAAAAAATTTATAGATAAAACAAAAAGCATAACAAGTCAAGTAAATCGTTTTAAGAAGGGATCTGCAGATATATAACTAGAAGAAAAAGCTATAACTGAACCTGAAATTAAACAAACTACATTACTAAATCTTAAACTTAATGGGTCTAAAATAAACATAGCAGTTATATAACAAGATCTTACTTCTAGAAGACTTCACTCATATAAAATTGAAATATCTTTTGTCATAAAGTAACAAGTTAGTGGAAAAAGAGAAAAACTATAGGCTAATAAGAAAATAGATCTAATTGAGGAGGACTTTAATGCCTTAAACATGGTTAAGTGAAAATAGTTTTCATTTTTAGCTCCACAAACTAACGTTTTTGTTAAACTAACCTAACTTTTAGTACCATATAAAGACTAATTCAGGCTTTAAGATCAGAAAATTAGCTGGAATCCAGTGCAAAAAAAGGAGAGTAAAACCCCTTGGGTTAAATTGACTGAAAGGCTTGATAAACTTAGGAGATCCTCCATGCTGGCTGCAGGTATAAAGATACATCCTGTAGACTGCGGCCAAAAAACTTATTAATGCTAATGGGAAAATACAATATTTTGAGGTAAAAATTACAGAAGGAAAAATTATAATTTCTCCAAGTAGGTTAATTCTTGGGGGTGCTGCCATATTTAAAACACAAAAAAGAAATCATCAAAGAGATAAAGAGGGTAGTAAAAGAAGCATTCCTTTAGATATAAAGAGACTTCGTGTGTGTCTCTTTTCGTACAAATAGTTAGCTAGACTAAAAAGTGCGGAAGAGCAAAAACCGTGAGCTAGCATTAAGGCAAGAGCTCCTCCTCAACCTCAGGTTGTTAAGGAAAAAGCACCCGCTATTATCAAGGATATGTGACCAATAGAAGAATAAGCAATTAAGGATTTTAAATCAATTTGGCGGAAGCAAATAATTGAGGTAAGTATTCCTCCCCATAAAGCAAGCATAAAAAGGAAAACAGAACTTTGAGATAAGTGAAAATTAAAAAATTGGTGACAACGAAGAATTCCATATCCCCCAAGCTTTAGTAAAATGGCAGCTAAAACTATAGAGCCTGCTACCGGAGCTTCTACGTGTGCTTTTGGCAGTCAAAGGTGAACGGAAAATATCGGAAGTTTTACAAGAAAAGCAGTAAAAATCAAAAGAGTTAATAGGTTTCATGTTCAGTTTGTTAAGTTAAGTTGCGAATGAAGCCCAGAAACAAGTATCATATTTGAAGATATTAGTTTATTAGTGCTTCAAAGAATTGTTAAAAGAAGAGGAAGAGAAGCAGCAACAGTATAAATTATTATATACATCCCGGCCTGTAATCGTTCTGGTTGATATCCTCAACCTAAAATTAAAAGAAGAGTGGGAATTAAAGAGGCCTCGAACATAAAATAAAAAAATATAATTCTCCTGACCGAAAAGGTAAAAATTAAAATAAAATTGAGAAAAAGAATAAAAAGAGAAAAAAGAAAAGGACTATTTTTAGTTATTTTAATAGATCCTTGGCTAGCAATTAGTATTATAAGAGAAATTCATAAAGTAAGAGAAATTAAGAGGGTAGACATAGAATCTGAAAGAAGATAAGAAGTGTCTAATGAAAAAGTTCAGCTAACCCGGTAAAGCTCAAAAAAAGAAATGAAAGAGGCTAAAGCCAAACCTCAGCCCTTTATGTATCATCCTATTTTTTCCCTGTTTAAAAATAATAAAGAACCGGCTATAAACAATAGTCTTAGCATTTCTGGGTTGAAAATCTTGATACGTAGTCATTTCCTTGCGCTCGAATTATAGAAACTAAAACACTAAGTCCTAATCTAGCTTCACAAGCTCCTAAGGTAATAAAAATAAGAGCGGTTTCTCCAGTAATAGAGAGACTAAAGAGAGAAAACAGTAAAATAAATAATCTTATTGTTATAGCTTCTAATCTCAAGAGAACGCTAAGCAGGTGCTTATACCGAAAAGCTAAAGAAAGTAAAGCTATTAGAAATCTTACTAAACTGATCAATATTAAAAATGGTCCCATATCTTTGTTTTAACTTAAAATAGTTACATTTTATTTTAGGATATACACTTTGTCTTTTTCAAAACTAAGTAACTATAGGGGTAAAGTCGCTAAGCGATTCGAACACTTCTGATTTGTTTTCAAGACAAACTGTCCCCAGGACAAGCAACTAAAGTAAAATTTTATAAGAATTTATTTTTAGGAAACACTATTCAGAAGAAGCGTGGACTACTCAGTTTATAAAGTCTTTTAATGGGATTGCTTCAACTACAATAGGTATGAAAGAGTGGTTTGCTCCACAAATTTCAGAACATTGTCCGTAGAAGACTCCGGGGTGTTTAATAAAAAAGCTCAGCTGGTTTAATCGCCCAGGAATAGCGTCTGCTTTTACACCAAGAGAAGGAACGGTTCAAGAGTGAATGACGTCAGCAGAAGTAACTAGAACTCGAATATCCGTTTCTGTTGGTAAAACAATCCGATGGTCAACCTCAAGTAATCGAAAGTCTCCGTCATTTAAGTCTTCTGTTGGGATCATGTAGGAGTCAAACTCAATATTTAAAAAATCTGAATATTCATATCTTCAATACCACTGATGACCAATTCTTTTTAGCGTAAGGCTACAATCTCCAACTTCATCTAAAAGATATAAAAGGCGAAGAGACGGTAAGGCTAAAAAAACCAAAATAATAGCTGGGATAATAGTTCAAATGGTCTCGATTTCTTGTCCTTCAACGAGAGATCGACAAGTTAGGCTATTTAACATTAAAGACAGTGCAGCATAGCCAACTAGACTAATGATTATTACCAAGATTATTATAGCATGATCGTGAAAAAAAATAAGTTCCTCCATTAAAGGAGAAGCAGCGTCTTGGAATCCTAATTGACCTCAAAAGCTCATATCATGAAAATTATAGAAATAAATTTAGGTTTTGTTAAAACTTAAATTTCTATTTAGCTAACTAAAGCTCCTGTTTCTGGTGCATTATGGAAGTCTGCCGGAAGAATATTGTCTCATTCCAAGGCAGTGCTTAAATGTATACTTCAAATCACTCTTCGCTGAGAAATTAAGGCTTCTCAAACAATTACTATAAAATATAAAACAGCAACAAAGGAAATTATAGATCCTATAGAAGAGATAACATTTCATTTAGTGTAACAGTCAGGATAATCTGAATATCGACGAGGCATTCCTCTCAGTCCTAAAAAGTGCTGAGGAAAAAAGGTAACATTTACACCAATAAATATAATATAGAAGTGTGCTTTAGTTCATCGAGAGTGAAGAGTAACACCTCTTAATAGAGGAAATCAGTAATTAAAAGCTCCAAATAAGGCGAAAACAGCTCCTATAGATAAAACGTAGTGGAAATGAGCAACAACATAGTATGTATCATGAAGCATAATATCTAAAGAAGAATTAGATAAAACAATTCCAGTAAGGCCCCCAACAGTAAAGAGAAAAATAAAACCCAGAGCTCAAAGCATTGGGGTTTCGTATTTAATTTTTGCTCCATGAATTGTTGCCAATCAACTAAAAACTTTAATACCCGTTGGAACAGCAATAATCATAGTTGCTGCAGTAAAATAAGCTCGAGTATCTACGTCCATCCCAACAGTAAATATATGATGAGCTCAAACAATAAAGCCTAAAACACCAATGGCTAATATAGCGTAAATCATTCCTAGTGTTCCAAAAGTTTCTTTTTTAGAAGAATAATGACTAACAATGTGGGAGATTATTCCAAATCCTGGTAAAATCAAAATATAAACTTCTGGATGTCCAAAAAATCAAAATAGGTGTTGATATAAAATAGGATCTCCACCACCAGCAGGATCAAAGAAAGCAGTATTGAAATTTCGATCAGTTAACAATATTGTAATTGCTCCTGCTAAAACAGGAAGTGAAAGTAAAAGGAGAATCGCCGTAATTTTAACAGATCAAACAAAAAGAGGAAGACGCTCAAATTGCATTCCTCGTCATCGCATATTAATAATAGTTGTAATAAAGTTTACAGCTCCTAAAATAGAGGAAACACCTGCTAAATGAAGGGAAAAAATTGCTAGATCTACAGAGCCTCCTGCGTGTGCAAGATTTCCGGCTAAAGGAGGGTATACAGTTCAACCTGTTCCGACTCCCCTTTCTACAGCTGCAGAAGAAAGTAATAATAGTAAAGCAGGAGGTAAAAGCCAAAAACTCATATTATTTAATCGAGGAAAAGCTATATCAGGAGCCCCTAATATTAGCGGAACTAACCAATTACCAAAGCCCCCAATTATCATTGGTATAACTAAGAAAAAAATTATAACAAAGGCATGTGCTGTTACAATAACATTATATAGCTGGTCATCTCCGAGTAATGCACCCGGCTGCCCTAATTCTGCACGAATTAAAAGACTTAAAGCAGTTCCAACTAATCCAGATCACATTCCAAATAGAATATATAAAGTACCAATATCCTTATGATTTGTAGAAAAAAGTCAACGCAT